GGCTATCAATCCGATTTCATAACTAGTTAGTACGACTAGTTAGTACGTTCGAATAATAAAAAGAAGTTCTCTTTCTAATCCTATTTAGATTCTGTCGGGTGAATACAATCAAATACAATCAAACAGAAGCCAATTCTGATGCAAAAATTCAAATTTAAAAATGAAATAGAAAAGATACAAAATCAAAAAATAAATATCACTAAAGGTGGGTCGTAAACCTTATTAGATACCATTGACTCTGGTATCTAATAAGTTTTACCTACTATTGGATTTGAACCAATGACTCCCGCCGTATGAAAGCAGTACTCTAACCACTGAGTTAAGTAGGTCATTTATCATTCCAAAGAGAACCAAACGAAACCCATCCTGTCGATGGATTATAAATATCATATTACTTATAAGCAATACTAATCTAATAAGCAATACTAATCTAAGGAATACCACTCAAAGAGATCAAAGATTGTTGATGTTGGATCATGGAATATTTATCTTGACAAGAATTTATCTACATGATAAAATATGTATCACAAGCACTAAGGGCTATAGCTCAGTTGGTAGAGCAACTCGTTTACACGCGCGCCAATGTTTTTCAAGGGAGTTCATCATACAATCAGAAAAATCGATCTTGTTGAGAAATCGATGTCTTACTCCATAACTTTGAGGGAACCATAGCCTGACAAAGGGTTCGGTCCAATTTGGACGTCCATTTAGGAGGTGCCAAACAGACCCCATCATTGATTTGAGATCTTGATAAGGTGAATACCCAGTCTATTCAATGCTAGGCATAATGAGAGTATAAGGACCTCAAAAAAATCTCTTTTCGTCATATGAACTTTAAGGTGTATGAAGTTTCATATTTGATTTTTTAAGCAGAAACGATAGAGACTTCATTTAACTTAGGTTTATTTAGGCCAGAGACAGACCTACGTCAAGATAATCCCACCTTTGAAACACTTTGGTAATGCTCCCAAATAATGAATCAGAGCACATGGAGCCATTTCCTTATCTTTTTTTCTGTCAAGAAAAAAAATGGCAGACTAACTGCTATAAATATCAGTTAATGAAAGAGCCCAATGCAAAAAAAATGCATGTTGGGTCTTTGAAACAGTTCAGATCATTTTAATAATAATAAGTTTGATCTGTTTTACCGAGAAGGTCTACGGTTCAAGTCCGTATAGCCCTATAAAATAAAATAAAAATGAAAAAATAAAATTGTATAATTTTCATTTCTTCATTATTATTTCTTGCTTGTAACTAAGTGAAATTCAACTATTCCTATAAGTTTACTCACGGCAATCGTTTAAGTTTAAGCAGATGAAAGAAAAAACGCATATCAATGGATCCAATCGATATTTATTTTTTCAATTGCAGATAAACAAACCAACCTTTCGTCATTAATCTTCGGAGGCGAATTACATATTCATATCCACAATAAAAGAATTAGTGAGACCCCCTTTCTTTTGATATCCCCAATCTTATTGAATTTTGGAAGTCAAATCATTTCACGGGCCTGGTGAAATGAAAAACTACGAAGAGGAATTCACATGGATTTAGGAAGGGACTGCTGTATTTGTGTACAAGCTAAAGTTTTTTGAAAAACGAATATCTTTGGTCACTTTCATTATCAAATAGGCTTTTCCTTCGTATACCTTACTTACCTCGACCTAGCGAAGCACAACACAAAAAAGGTAGTCTTCTTTTTCTGTATTCAACCAAGAAAAACCCCTCCACCTGGATTCGAATCCTAATACTATTATTAAATAATAATAAAATAATAAAAGGAATATACCAACACAAGATCTTCTAAATCTTGAGATGGAAGTTCCTATACATTCTCTTCTATTTGATTACTTGTTCCATTCTAGATCACTAAATCACTAAGAAAAAAAATTAAAATAAAGACCTCCTGATTCTATTTATTCTATTTATAGAAAAAAATAGAAATATTTAAAGAATTTCTAATTAAAGAAGAAAAATTAAAGAAGAACTAAGATAATTAATTAATTTAGAATTCCCCGTCTTTAGTTTAGAGAAAAAAACAAGAGAAAGAGGAGAATTTGTATAAGAGTAATATATAGTTAGAAGGTTCTACTAACTAAATAAAATGGAAATAAGTATAATGGAAATAAAATCGGATTCCAGTCGATGAATCTTGCAATGAGATATGCCCTACAATAAACCAATAAACAAAGCCAAACTAGGCGGTTCGACCAAAATGAATTCTTGTTTTGACTAATATAGTTATGGATGGCTTGACAATTACAATTCGAATCGACCAATCGAATCCGGTATATTTTCCACGTTCATAGGAGTGCGTTTATGTTTCTGCTTTACGAATATGATTTTTTTTGGGCATTTCTAATAATATCCATCCTTGTTCCTATTTTGGCATTTTTCATTTCCGGAGTGTTAGCCCCGATTAGCAAAGGGCCGGAGAAACTTTCTACTTATGAGTCGGGTATAGAACCAATGGGTGATGCTTGGTTACAATTTCGAATCC